AAAAGAAGACTTTCTAAGTTTGAAAAGAAAAAATGATATAGATTCTAAATAATTCAACTCTATAATAACGAAAAAAAGGTAAGGTGTCAACCTTTTTGGGGATAGAGGGACTTGAACCCTCACGATTTGAAAAGTCAACGGATTTTCATCTTACTATAAATTTCATTGTTGTCAGTATTGACATGTAAAATGGGACTCTATCTTTATTCTCGTCCGATTAATAAGTTCCACCAAGGAACTATCAGACTATGAAGTGAATCATTTGATCAATGAATATTATTTCTGAAACTTCGAATTGATTCACAACATTTCGATTTTGTTTATAAAAAAATCGAAATCGAGATTCAAGTCGTCATTTTTGAAATCGTTTTGTGTTACCTATATTTAGACAATATAGGTTTTTCTCCTTCATCCTTTTTGATTTGAAGTTTCGATCGAAGGATTCCTTTATCAACACAAGGTAGTGAACTCCATTTGTTAGAACAGCTTCCATTGAGTCTCTGCACCTATCCCTTTTTTCTCGCTTTCTAAATTCCGGTTTGTTCGCGTAAACCAGGATTTGGCTCAGGATTGCCCATTGTTAATTCCAGGGTTTCTCTGAATTTGAAAGTTATCACTTAGTAGGTTTCCATACCAAGGCTCAATCCAATTAAGTCCGTAGCGTCTACCAATTCCGCCATATCCCCTTTTTTATTAGGATCTCATTATGATGTCTTTCCATTTTTTTCTTATGCCGAAACCTTGGGATTCATTACATTATAGATACTGATACTTATTTTATGTCTTTGTTATCTTCTTTCATTTTTTTGAGCCCCATCCATATTTATTTAGTCTAATCAACAAAGATTCTATCATTTTTGTATTTGCAATTCAATATGGTTATATATTACATAACATATATATGTTCTTGCTTTTCTCATCTTTGTCTTAAAGTTTAAGAAATAGTCGAACGGTCGATTCTTTTTTTTTCACTTTCATGAAAAGAAATTTATGATTATTATTGAAACTTAGAATTGTACAATGTGCAATGGAAAAAATTAGAAGTCTACTTCGTAGATTTGAAATTCTAATAATTCTATACTATTCTATACTATTCTATACTATATAGAAATAGAATAGAATTATTAGTATAAAATAATAATAATAGTATGAGGTTAGAACAAAAAAACAAGAATTTCAAATCAGATATAATTTAACTAAAAAAAAAAAAGATTTCTGATCTAATTAAGATTTTCTTATTTAGAAACTAATGAAATCAAAATTATAAAGTCAATATACTGCTATATTCTATACCTTAATTAAGGTTATGTTTTATTTATTTAATGATAGTCACTATTTATTTGAGCTATATTCTGTTCTAGAATATATAGAATATGATTAATTATAAATAGATAAGGAAAAATATTAATAGAATAGTTAATTGATACGATCTAGTAGTTTAGTGAATTTGTATGCATCCGCTATTTTATTTGAGCCCGCTTAGCTCAGAGGTTAGAGCATCGCATTTGTAATGCGATGGTCATCGGTTCGATTCCGATAGCCGGCTTTTCCATATTTTTTCGTTTTTTTTTTTACATGATTTTTAATGCACTTTCAAAATCAAAGAAGATTGAAAAGACTTCTTTCACCTTTTTCCAAGAGTTACCACTCCATTTATATTATGTCATATAAACTTCCATATAGGAATATATATATTGGGTAAAAGAGTTCGATCTTTGCAAAATTAAACCAAGAAAATAAAGGAAAATTTTTGTGATTTATTTGATTTATATATATTGTATATACAATACAAAAAAATCTGTATATTGAGAGAATATATCTTCTTACTCTTTGTATTCCAATAGTTTATTGGAGTGTATTTCACGTCATTTATCATTATCATTTAGTTCAGTTTTAATTTTATTTAGTTTTGTACAATTTCAATAAAAAAGGAGTCTTTATGTCACGTTACCGAGGGCCTCGTTTTAAAAAAATACGCCGTTTGGGGGCTTTACCGGGACTAACTAGTAAAAGGCCTAAGGCAGGAAGCGATCTTAGAAACCAATCACGCTCCGTAAAAAAATCTCAATATCGTATTCGTTTAGAAGAAAAACAAAAATTGCGTTTTCATTATGGTCTTACAGAACGCCAATTACTTAAATATGTGCGTATCGCCGGAAAAGCCAAGGGGTCAACAGGTCAAGTTTTACTACAATTACTTGAAATGCGTTTGGATAACATCCTTTTTCGATTGGGTATGGCTTTGACTATTCCTCAAGCGCGCCAATTAGTTAACCACGGACATATTTTAGTTAATGGTCGTATAGTTGATATACCAAGTTATCGCTGCAAACCCCGAGATATTATTACAGTGAAGGATGAACAAAACTCTAGAACTTTGGTTCAAAATCTTCTTGATTCATCTGCCCCTGAGGAATTGCCAAACCATCTGACTCGTCACACATTCCAATATGAAGGGTTAGTCAATCAAATAATAGATAGGAAATGCGTCGGTTTGAAAATAAATGAATTGCTTGTCGTAGAATATTACTCTCGACAGACTTAATAAACCTAACTTAAGTAAAAAAAATTACTAAAAACAAGAGTTCGGACAACCCCCCTTTGCCCTCTTTTTTGATTAAAAATAAAAAGGCACAAGGTAAGGGATTTTATAGAGGAATCTTTTTCCTATTCATGTATCATAGATTGGTAGGGAGATTTGGATCCCTTGTTTGCTCTTACTAGCATTTTCCATATGAAAAAAATTAGGAATAGAGAATATATTTCAAAATAAAAACAAGGTAGATTTTATATCTATTCTTTTTTATTGGATTTGATACATTGTGGTCAATCACGTAAGATTAGTGAATTAGTTGAAAGTACGGAAAGAGAGGGATTCGAACCCTCGGTAAACAAAAGTCTACATAACAGTTCCAATGTTACGCCTTCAACCACTCGGCCATCTCTCCGACATCAGGATTATGACTGAGTATCTGGGTGAATAGCGAGTTATTCATCATTTTTTAGATTATGGTTAATAGATACCTTTTTTGACCGGAAAAATTGGAAGTAGATATAAGGTTTTTTTTAATGAGTCCGCTTTTATGTTAGTTCGTACTATACAATTCCTTTGTTTGTGAGAAAATTTTCTCACAAAAGAAAAGGTAAAGGAAATCAAAAGAGTTAGAGAATGGATTACTACCTATGCCAAGATCGCGTATAAATGGAAATTTTATTGATAAAACCTTTACAATTGTAGCCGATATCTTATTACGAGTCATTCCGACAACTTCCGGAGAAAAAGAGGCATTTACTTATTACAGAGATGGTGCGATTTGATTATCATTATTTTTTTTTATTTCTCGCCGATTTGGAATAGAAAGAAAAACGAGTATTGAAAAAAAAATCTACGCTTTTGAAGGTGAAGTTTATAATATAAAAAAACAATCCCTTCTGTCATGTATCCACGATTAATGCAGCCTTAGATGCTTCAATTGTGAATTATAGTATTGAGCAAAAGGTTTTTACCTATGGTTCCCGTATTACAGATCAATCCGACTACACTAATACAATATACGAATAGGAGGCATAGGGGAAGAAGCACTACGCCGAGAAATCAACAACACGAAAACTTTCTTCAAAATGATTCCCTTTCTTTCTTCTTCTTCTTTGGGATTGGGACTAATTAAAATGGTTGGAACAATAAACATCCATCTCGTTCGTACTTTGGATACCCGTATAACCATTGAAGACTGTTGAAGTGACTTATTCCTGGAAATTTAGGGGCGTTGAGAACAAAGAAATTTTGAGAGTTTCCTTTTTTATTTTTATCTAGCATGAACCCACTTGGTAGTAAGAAAAGATCTTTTGCAAGAAGGTTGGCTAGGGATTTCTTGTAAAAACATTAGCCCCGCTTAGTTCATAATGACATCACATTTTTCCAGATATTATTTTCATTATGCACCTAAAGGAGGAGCCGTATGAGATGAAAATCTCACATACGGTTCTGAAACGGAGAATTCGTTAAAGCGAATGACGACCGTAACGGATGTCGGCTCAATCTGAAGGAAATTATGCGGAAGCATTACAGAATTATTATGAAGCTATGCGACTAGAAATTGACCCCTATGATCGAAGTTATATACTCTATAATATAGGCCTTATCCACACAAGTAATGGGGAACATACCAAAGCTTTAGAATATTATTTTCGGGCATTAGAACGAAACCCCTTTTTACCACAAGCTTTTAATAATATGGCTGTGATCTGTCATTACGTGCGACTATCTCCACTATAGAAAAAAAGAACGAACAGCTAGTCAATGAAATACTAGAAACAAAAAAAAAAGGCTTTCTACATAAACATCGTCCAAAACGATTTTTTATCAGCTGTAGCAAATAAATAAACTTCATCGATCGATGAAGACTAGATATGCCTAAATACTTTCTTTTCTATGGATAAAAAAAGATTTAATTGATAGAGGAAGCACCGTAAAGATCAATTGGAAAGGTTTTGGACCGATACAACAAGAGCTGTTTATTTATATCATAATATGAGATAAATCTTAGGAATCTACTTATGTAATAGAGTGGATCCCCTAAGGTATTGAGCAGCGGTGTAGCATCAGATCCTAAAGACAGTAAGTCTTTTTCTTTTTTATGAAGTATGAAAAAGTCTTTTTCAAAGATTCTATATAAATTTTTATATGAAAGCGGGATAGTTACCTTTCAGAAAATTTGAATATCTAATAACAGTGGACATGCCTTTTTTTTTCTGAAGGTAGGAGAAAAGATAAAACTTATTATATTAATTAATATATTAATTAAATCAAAATGAAAGTTTGAAACTCATGTAATTACTCTCTTTTGTTTAATCCAAGAAAAACAAAATATCTATAAGATATCTCATTCAATTAGACATTCAATTAGATATAAAGTAGATATAAAGTTCAAGTAGGTTAAAGTTAAAAAACTGGTACACCAAAACAAAAGAGTTGGTTGTCGAGCCGTATGAGGTAGGAA